TTCATAGGCGCTTGAAATTCGTTATAGAACTAACACTATATAAACAAATATAACAAGTGTGCAATACGCAGCATCAACCAACGGAAAAACGTAGTCACGGACTGTGCTATAATGCACCCCAAAAAGGTAAGAGCTCCTTCTCAATCCCATTCGTACCATGTCTACTTCTTTACTATGGATCATGTCTTCGGAGGCTAATGTCGGTGAATCGGTTAATATGACATAGATCGGAGAATGGTTAAATGCTTCTTTGGGAAAGAACTCCTTGCTAACTGCTTCAACTTTCGACTAGGGCAGCAGCTCCCTCTTGCACAACTCCCCCGAACAGCCCAGATCTGATTCACTTTCAGAACCTATTCGTCGATTCCTAACCTTAATAGCTTATTCAAAAAGTCATTTTATAGAGTAAGACCGTTACTAAGAAGGAAAAAAGCCCCCCATCTCGTTCGACAACAAGCCCAAGCCCTTCTCCTCAAAGAGCACTAGTTGCCTTTCAAATTATAAAAAATCCAAAAGGTGTTCTCCAAGCCACTTCTTATATGCTTTGATTTGATTCAAAAGAAGTTCGCTTTCTCTGCTCTTCAAAAAACACAAATATCGGGTCTTTACTTTAATTCATCATTAGACTGGTTTTCAGTTCAAGAGTCCCCTATTGTGTATTTTGATGCCCCTATCTTCAAAGGCAGAAGAAAAACATCATATTTTAATGATTTAGAAATGAATATCAGAAAAAGGATTGACGGATGGAAGGCCTGGTTTCTCTCTTTTGGTGGTAAGCTCACTCTCTTAAAATCAGTCCTTTCCCCTATTCCTATACATACCTTGGCAGTGCGGTCTCCCCCTAAGACCGGGATTTCTAAGATAAAAGTGTTATGGCTAATTTATTATGGGATTCCAATGGTGAGCACAGGCACCGCTGGATTGCTTGGGACAGCATTTGTAAATCCATGAAGGAGGGTGGGTTGGTAATTAGACAGGAAAGCTTTGCATGCCAAACTTGCGGGGGCTTATGTTGTTGGTCAGTTTCTCTGGGGCAAGTTTATGAGATCTAAATAGGGTCATCCATTGGATGTGGTGTCTAAGCCTATTTCTTTCTGATTTAAGCTCTCATGTTTGGATGGAGGAATGTTTTCCCTCATGTTAGTACCATTCTGGGCAACTCTCATTGGGTGGTAGGTGCTGGTAACATCAGCTTTAGCATGGCTAACTGGGGTGCTGGTGCTTTTTCTGTGCAGAATGTGGATCTTAATACTCCTTTTAGAGAAGTTATTCAATCTGCTGATTTTTCTACCTTAGTTCTGCCTAGCTTATCCACAGAGGCTCAATCTATTTTGTAAGATATCTCTCTAGATTCTGACATCCCAGATAGACTAGTTTGGCGTCATTCCCCTTCAGGTCTTTTCTCCTCTGCTTCCTATTGGCATTTTTCCAGAATTCATGGCCAGAAAAGTCCTTGGTGGTCTCTATTATGGAACCAGTGGCTTCCTCCTAAGATGGGTTTATTCTCTTCTTCTGGAGATTCCTCAGGAATGCTCTTCCTATGGATGACAGGCTCAGATACATGGGCTTTCAAATGCCTTATAAATTGAATTTCTGCATTAGAAGTCAACAGGATTCTTTACTTCATTTGTTTTGTCAAGGTGAAACTGCCTCTCAGGTTTGGTCTTATTTGAAAGGTGTTCTTAATGCTAGTTTTGTTCAAGATAGTATGTCTGCTTTCACTAAGACCTGGTTGCAAGGCAGTTCTATCAAATCTAAAATGGGATTTTTAGGGTAGTTTTATCTTCTCTGGTTGCTGGGAGTTCGGCTAAGGGAAGAGTACAATGGAAGGGGCCTAGGAAGATGTTCAACAACCATCTCCTTTCCGTGCAGAATGTAGTGTAGAAAAGCAAAGAATCTTTCCTGCTTCAGAGCTATTCAGAGCTAATAGGATAGGTATTCTATTTGAAATAAGGGGGCTACCCTAAGGTGGGATAGTGTGTCAGTAAACACGCAGTGGTTAAGGGCATAGACCTCTAGACAGGACAGATTAAATTGTGGGTTCCACCCGCTTCCAGTCGAGTTTTATAGATTCCGATAGAGTCACCGCTCGCTTTTGCTTTTGACAAGATGCCCTAGTCCTTTTGGTAAGCGTAAGCATTTCGTAAGCAGAAAAAACTAGATATTAAACTCCCGGTATCAGTTACAATGCTCACTATTACGGATCCCACGACGACAGCTCCCGCTGAAGCAATTGTTGCTGCGGAGGTAGCTAAATTACCTATACGGATCCTTTCTCTTATGAAAAGGAAAACTACGGGATAGCTATGCCGCAGTCAAAAAGACATATTTATGGATATGTACTAAGCCAGCTCTTTATACTAAGGCATATCAAAAAATGGGGTTCGATATAGGGAGTCTTTGCTGTTTACTGTTTACTTTACCTTTACCCAGCTTAAAGAACTGTGCCATAAATTCATAAGAACTGCTATTTGTAGAGCTTCTATAGCTTCGAGCCCTTTAGTTCGTTATCAAGCGTATAGCTTAGAGGGTGATCGCTGGCCACAAACTTGCAAGAGTCAGCTATTTGTTCACATTCAAGCATTCGTTCCCCACGTTCGAGCTAGTCGAATCAGTACTTATTGTTATACCGTTCGTGCCCCTCAGAGCCACTTAACTCGCTTTCAAGAATAAAAATCCTGCTTCCAATTAATAGACTGAAATGAATTTAAAGATGTTATGGAGGGTTTAAAAGTCATCGGTGCTGGAACTGCTACAATTGCTTTAGCTGGAGCTGCAGTCGGAATTGGAAAGATATTCAGTTCGTTGATCCATTCAGTAGCACGGAGTCCGTAATTGGATACTAAATTGTTTGGTTATGCCATTTTAGGCTTTGCTCTCACGGAAGCCATTGCCTTGTTTGCTCTTATGATGGCCTTTCTGATCTTATTCGTATTCTGAGATTCGCTACCGTCAGTAGCCTTCCCCCCAAGGCGAGCGAAGTGACGTGAGGCGAGCGTCTGAGTGAGTTGAGTGAGGAAGTGAGGGCCCTGAGGAAGCGGAGGGAGCGAAAGCTGGATCGGGTTTCACTGTTGTGTTGGTTAATGCCCAACCACCTTCAAGAAGGCAAAGAAGTCAACTTCATAACCTTTTCCATTATCAGTAGCAGCAGTGGACGAATCGAGACAATAAAAATACAGGTAGGAATCTGCTTATCTACTTGCCTTTCAACCTCAGAGCATTCAGTTCAGGTACCGCAGCGGTCGACGACTTGGCTGGGGCAGATCTTCACTCATTATCCTTCTTCGAACCTTTTGGTATGTATTGCCCCCTAACTATAGATCAGATCCAGCAGACGAGAAAGAAAATTCCGCACTGCTGCTGAGTCGTCGGACTTATCCACCAAGGGATTCGTGGAATTTCTGTGGATTGCGTTGGGGGAAATCTACCAAAGCTAGGCAGATAGATAGACTCCTTTCCCGCTGCTAAGGGAGAGCAAGAAAGAGAAAAATTCTTGTTTTTTAACCAGCGCCCCCTTTTGGGTATGCAGGTACTAAGAGTCCTCTCACTACCAACCAGCAGACATCATCTGGCTGGGTCTTGCCGGTATCAACAACGATAAAAAAACTACCAAATGGAAACAGCAACTAACTATGGCTCTTGGTGGGCCCAGACAACGTCCTAGGCGTAGGGGAGATCGGAGCAACAGGTAACGCCTAGACGACGTTTTTCTTCCTGGGCTGCAGTAAGTAGATCGAGAGGTCGTTTCGCCCCTTGTCCCCGAATATGGGTAATATGTTCTCATACAATGTTGCTCCAATCTGACCTAGCTGGCGAGCGATCCCAGTTCGCGACAGAGAACAAGACAGCAAGCGAGCGTACCTTTGTTCGCTTCTTCTCCACCAAGCACGGAAGTTTAAGGATAACTGTAGGTCGGTGGCTACCTAAGGAAACTCCGATTCGATCCGCCCCCCGGCTGGGAGGCATCTACCTCATCCCGATCACAAGGAGAGGTTCACTATGATGGGGGGTACTTCTTTTTTTCCCTTCCGGAAAGAATGAAATGCATAGGGGACCATCCTTTTGTTGCGGCATGCTCCTCAGATTTACGGATTCACAGGGGGCCTCAGGCCCTACTTAGTTGACTGACAATGACAAAGGCTTGCGAAACTAAGTAGGGCCTTTTGAATTGAATCTTAAGTAGTCTATCAGTGGTGCAAAGCTAATTGCCCCTTTTCAGTAGGGGGCGAAAGGTTAGACCTTAGAAAGTCAGCGAACAGCGGTTCTTCTATGTAGGTATGGCGTTCCCCCTTGACTCTCCTAACGTCGAGCTAAGTGATTTCGTAACCTTTTCGTAGCGTAGTAGAATGAAGGCTACGCACCGACGCTCTCTTTTCTATTAGCCTAAGCGTCTTCGCTAACTCGCTCGCCTACTATACCCTACTATACCACTTTTAGGGTAGGCTAGGCTAACTCAGCCGCTTACTTCTACTAATGTAGGGCTAAATAGCGCCTTTTCTTTTTAAAATAACCAATTTTAATTATTGCGAACCTATAGGTCCTTAGTAGCGTTGACAAAGAAGAACAGCCGGGTAAAAGACAACGAATCTTTTTATTTATATCTTAATTATATATATTTTTATATATAATAATTAAGAATAATTAAAATTTTAGGCCAGCTTGACAAGCTACCCTTCCTCTTGATCTGAGGTGCGAAGATCAAGATATCTTTTTTATGACTTCCATTCCACTTATCGATCCCGGCCCAGAAAAGTGACCGACCAGGGCCCTATTGATGAATGAAAGAAAGGCTTTATGAGCCCTGTAAGCCCACACCTGTGTAGAGTGGATCGTTCAACACCTGCGGCACAAACCCATTTTTGACCTATTGGTCCTAGTATCATAGGCGACCGAACGGCCGCCCCCTAATTACTAGACCGACCTGCTATAATAATTCCATAAACACCTAGCGAAGATATGGCAAACAAATAAAGTAGCCCTATGTTCGGATCTGACAATACCATACCATAATCAAAAGGTACAACGGCCCGAGCGACCAGACTTAACATAAATGTAGCCACTGGAGCCATTCTAAAAAGGGAGAAATTTGCACTACTTGGTGAAATAGGTTCTTTTATAATCAATTTAAAACCATCTGCTAGAGGTTGTAACAATCCAAACGATCCCACTACATCAGGACCCTTTCGACGTTGCACAAAAGCCATTACTTTACGTTCAGCTAGCACTAAAAAGGCTACTCCTAGTAGAAGTGGTAGAATTATTCCAAGTATTTCAGCTGGAACTGCTATGTACATTTTCGATTTTCTATTCACTCATGATCTGGCCTAGTCGACCCGATCATGATATTTCACTCATGATCTGGCCTGGTCGACCCAATCATGATATTGAAGGATGGGACCTTTTCTCGAAAAAGAAAGGAGATTCTATTTCTTCTTCCAAGCCCTTCTTAGAAGATGCAGTCAGTAAGCTCTCACTTATCTTCTTCATTTACGAAAATAGATAGATAAGAAAAGATGTCAGCCTCTCTTTTCTCGCGGAACACTCACTTAATGGGGCTATTTGAATTGGAAGACAACGACAAAAGTGAAAGAAGGAGGTCTATTTCGTTGATCGATGTCAATGGACCAAGAAATCTGTCCTTTGCTGAAAGCTCATAGGGTAAGAAGAATTGAAAGGTAGGTTTTGTCAGTGATTAAATGGAAAGGTCATCTGGAGCGAAAACCAATCAAACTCAGAAAGATAGGTAGATCGAGCGCGCTGAGGGAAATTCGAGAGATCCGGAGACATGGCCACTACTGGCCTACGGTCCTTGCAGATTACATAGCACATGCTAAGAGCTGCGATGCCTGCCAGAGGTATGCAGGAATCCAGCACAAGCCGGCTTCCGAGTTATACCCGATTATAAAGCCTTGGCCATTTCGAGGGTGGGCCATGGATATCATCGGAAAGATCTATCCCAGATCTTAAAGAGGTCATACTTTTATCCTAGTATAGTAGCTACGGTCCAGCCTTCTCCACCTTCTGCCCTGGGTAGAAGCCGAGCCTCCCCAGAATGTGACTTCTACGGAGGTAATAAGGGTCTGGTATATATTACTGTTATTCGTCCAGATATTGCTTATGCAGTTCATGTAGTGAGTCAATTTGTGTCTGCTTCTACCGGTCCCCGTCGCGGCGTTAGGAGACATTCATTGGGTAATTCCGCAGAAGACCACACAGGCCATAGGTAACGGCTCTTATGCCTTGCCAGCAGAAATCAATCCAGAGACCGTCCTCCCTATCGCCCGCCCAATGCTTACTATCGAGATTGGTTCGTCGGGCTTTACTCCCATTCCAAAGTTTCCGAATTAGCTTTAGAGATTGAGCAAGTGTAAAAAGTATAGAGTGATCTGGTTTGCGCGGCTTTCAGGTTATGTCTACTAGAATAACAACCCGTAGTCTAGTTGAAACCCTCTTTTACAAGATTACAGACTAAAATGACTCGCTTTCTTTCTGAATCTGCTTTCTCTATTGACATATAAGAGTCTCGACTTGAGCGCTTCCTCGAAATAAAACGGCGAAGGAACGCCTTCTCTCTCGTGCTATGGCTTTGCTTCCTTATCTGGGGAGACGTGACTAAGCCTAAAAGGCGCTAGACGGCACTGTTGACGCCTTATTGTCTTTCCATAGGAACTCCTAAAGTATACTTATGCATTTGAGTCTGTTCAGTCGTGCCTATCCCCGATAGTCACTCCTTCACTCACTTTATTTCCTTATTTATGTGATTATGTGACACGTCTATCTTTGAAACTATTACCATTAGCTAAAAGACAAAGATTAAATTAAAGGTAAGGTCTAACTAAACCGGCTCAGTACTATGACCCCGACTCTGTTTATCTATCCCTTTCCCGACTCTGTTAAGGAGGATCGCTAACCCAACTCTTTGAATCTCTGACTAAGCCTGTTCCTCGAGTACCGCTTGCTAATCGGCTAACGGAACTGGTAACCGTTGACTGCTTCTTCTCTTGTCTTTAACGAGTCACTCTAACTCTCTCCTCTGTCTACGCTCGTTCCTGTCCTTAAACGAAGCTCTCTCCGGTTGCTTCCTTCTCCTTGCTAAACTAGAAATGATCTCTTACGACTAGCATTGCGATTCACGCATCTCGCACAACCGTGCCTGAGATATTAGTGGTGAATACTCTTGTATACTAGCCGTCTCACAGGTTCTCGTTAGCAAGGATAGCTTCGAAAGTAGGTAGGCTAGGGAGATGCTCAAACCGGGGCTGGATCGAATTCCTGTAAGACTTCTATCCTTTTTCTCTTTCTTTCTTACTATATTCCCCTGCCCCCTATATTCAATTAAAAGACTAGAAAACCTCTCTTGTGCGTCTACGTACCCGTCTTACCAATACTGATTAGCTTAAGACTGAAAATCTTAGTTAGATAGCATCTATTGTATTGTCTATCTTAATTCGCTTAAAGCCTTACTTTCAACTCGGCCTCCCGGTCAGTATATCCGAGTTC